AGTCTTTGTAAATCTATACGGTTCCAGTTCTTCCATTTCTTTGTTCCGAACCATTCCATTCTTTCAATTCTTCGCTCTTTCTCTTCTATATGCATGCTTGACTTCATTTGTTTATTCATTCAATCCACAGTCACAGATAAAACGGAAGGGCTTGCATTGGAATCCTTCTAAATTCAGTGGGATGGGAAATAATATATATGGATAGCCCATATATAACTAGTGAATATCTAATATCACATATACATTGTTTCTTTAATAATGTAAACCATCCGTACCTTCTATTGAACCGGATTCTAGAATCATTCTTCGAAACATATACAGGGATTGGCTTAGAGCCCTTACATATACCCAGCTCGACCCCCCTTACTTTTTTTTTAATTCTCTAATATCATACATTTTTTTTTTTTTGCTCCTATTCTAGATCGTATATACCGGTATGAGTTGGGATAAGCTTTTTTTTAAGACCATTTCGGAAGCTAGTCAATGATGACCCTCCATGGATTCACCTATATAAGCTGCGGCTAAAGTTGCAAAAATAAGAGCCTGAATCCCGCTTGTGAATAATCCAAGGAACATGACAGGTATAGGAACCACCGAAGGTACTAAAGAAACAAGAACAACAACTACTAATTCATCCGCTAATATATTCCCGAAAAGTCGAAAACTAAGTGATAAGGGTTTTGTGAAATCTTCTAGGATGTTAATTGGTAAAAGTATTGGAGTTGGTTGAATGTATTTACCGAAATAACCCAATCCTTTTTTGGTAAGACCCGCATAGAAATATGCCACTGACGTAGGTAAAGCTAAAGCAACAGTAGTATTTATATCATTCGTGGGTGCAGCTAACTCTCCATGCGGTAACTGTATGATTTTCCGGGGTAAAAGGGCACCTGACCAGTTAGAAACAAAAATAAATAGGAACATAGTTCCAATAAAGGGAACCCAAGGACCATATTCTTCTCCAATCTGAGTTTTGCTCAAGTCTCGAATGAATTCGAGGACATATTCGAAGAAATTCTGACCGTCGGTTGGAATGGTTTGTGGATTCCGAACAGCTATAGTGGCTGAACCTAATAAGATAGCAATTACAACCCAAGAAGTGATAAGTACTTGGGCATGGACTTGGAAACCCCCTATTTGCCAATAAAAATGTTGGCCTACTTCCACATCGGATATATCGTATAAAACTTTTAGTGAGTTGATGGAACAGGGTAAAACATTCATATTGCCCTCTGACATAAATAGAACTTAAAAAGGAATTATTTTGATTCAGCCATCTCGTATCTCTTTCTCAACTCGTCTACTTTGAATCAATCGTATATTTCGGATCCCAAGTGATCACATAATATCCCCAGTGATTTTGATCTCTTTTTTGAGACTCAGGGATAGTAACCGATTCAATCAATTTATGGAGTTTCCAAAGTCATTGACTTATCCTATTATTAATCAACAATTTCTTATATAGCTAGAACCGCCCTCACAAATTGCGGATACTAATTTGTTAAGAATCAATCGGATTGAAGCTATAGCGTCATCGTTCGCTGGAATCGGAATATTTGCGAGATCCGGGTCACAATTTGTATCGATTAAACAAATTGTTGGAATCCCCAAAGTGAGACATTCTCGAAGAGCCGTATATTCTTCTTGCTGATCAACGATGATTACAATATCGGGTAACCCCGTCATATATTTGATCCCGCCCAGATAGGTTTGCAAGTGAGATAATTGCCTCTTCAACATTGCTACATCTCTTTTCGGGAGACAGTTGAGTTTCCCCGTATTTTGTTCCGATCTCAAGTTCCTGAACCTATGAAGTCTCATTTCTGTAGTGGACCAATTCGTTAACATACCACCGAGCCATTTTTTATTAACATAATGACACCGAGCCCTTATTGCAGCTGATGCTACTAAATTGGCTGCTTTATTTTTGGTACCAACTATTAAGAAGTGTTTTCCTATACTTGCTGCATCAAAAACTAAATCGCAGGCTTCTGACAAAAAACGAGCAGTTCGAGTAAGATTTGTAATATGAATACCTTTACGCTTTGAAGAGATGTAAGGTGCCATTCTAGGATTCCATTTCCTAGTACCATGGCCAAAATGAACTCCTGCTTTCATCATCTCTTCAAAATTCATGTTCCAATATCTTCTTGTCATTTCTCCCCACATTTTCTCTCTTTTTTTTTTTTTTTTATTTAAGAGGTACCTGAAATAAATAATTGTTCCGACGGAACCTTCTACCGGAGATTGACCGTTAATACTCAGTCCAAGTCATTAATTCCTTTCTATTCGTTATTATCTTTATTACCAAATCAAATGACCAGGACCCTATAGTTAAAAGAAAAGAATGAATCTGTCATTAAATCCCGTAAATGATCGTTCTGATGTATCAGGGAAATTATTTGGGATGCAAGAACCAAACAATTCTCTGTGGTGGAACAAAAGATCTCTCATTTCCTCCTCGAATAGATTCTTCTTTTTGATTTCCAAAGGAATGTTG